TCGGTTACCAACATCAGTAATTAACGATTACACAATTCGAACAATTTCCAATTCACCTCAAATAAAAAATGGATAGAACCCTTGATTCAAAAAAAACTCTCAATTAAATTAATATTAATAAAGTTCAGTTTGAATCTAAAAGGATAAGGTTTTCTTTAATCAATACAAACTTTTGATTAGTTGGTTAAAATAGTCCTTTAATTTGAACTTGGATTGAAAATATATTTCTATATTTATATTAGAGTAATGATTTCAAAATGGATATAGTTTCAAACTATGCTTTCGGATATTGAATGAGAGTGCTCCACTAACACTATCTACATCAACCCACACCCATTCAAATTTCATTTAGTTAAGAACTATCATAAAAAAGAAAGAAACTTCTTTTTTCCTACTCAGGTCAATAAAGTCATGAAATATTTCAATTTCTATTTTTTTAAATGGATTTACTTGGACCAATACATGATTTTCTTTTAGTCTTTCTGGGATCGGGTCTAATCTTAGGAGGTCTAGGAGTAGTATTACTTCCCAATCCAATTTATTCTGCCTTTTCGTTGGGGTTGGTTCTTGTTTGTATATCCTTATTATATACTCTATTGAACTCCTACTTTGTAGCTGCTGCGCAACTACTTATTTACGTAGGAGCTATAAATGTTTTAATCATTTTTGCTGTGATGTTCATGAATGGTTCAGACTATTACAAAGATTTTCATCTTTGGACTATTGGGGATGGGGTTACTTTGATGGTTTGTACAAGTCTTTTTATTTCACTAATTACTACTATTACAGATACCTCATGGTACGGTATTATTTGGACTACAAGATCAAACCAGATTCTAGAGCAAGATTTGATAACTAATAGTCAACAAATTGGAGTTCATTTATCAACAGATTTTTTTCTTCCATTTGAACTCGTTTCAATAATTCTTTTAGTTGCTTTAATAGGTGCAATTGCTCTAGCTCGTCAATAATGAATAAGGAATTCAAGTATGGAATACTTGTTATATGCGATTCCATCGATTCGATTGAATTATTGTTTAGATTGAAATGAATAAGATTGATAAGGAGTTGTTTAATGATGCTCGAACATTTACTTGTTTTGAGTGCCTATTTATTTTCTATCGGTATCTATGGATTGATCACAAGTCGAAGTATGGTTAGAGCTCTTATGTGTCTTGAACTTATATTGAATGCAGTTAATATCAATTTTGTAACATTTTCTAATTTTTTTGATAATCGTCAATTAAAAGGAGACATTTTCTCCATTTTTGTTATAGCTATTGCAGCCGCTGAAGCAGCTATTGGACTAGCTATTGTTTCATCAATTTATCGTAACCGAAAATCGACTCGTATTAACCAATCGAATTTGTTGAATAACTAGTATTAATCATATAAATTCTAATGTTCATAAAGGAATTTGAATTAATATGTTTGCTACATTAAGGTATGATCTTGTTTGCAAAAATCAAAGAAATCAAAGTATTTTGGACCTTTCTCATAAACCAATCCAGAAGTGGATTGATTCTAAAAATTCTGATAACTTGTTGATTCGTCTGGTATCTAAATATAGAATTTGTTTATAAGCTTATACTAGGTCGAAAATTTATGACGTTCAAAAATGTATAGATTCAATGTCACATTCAGTAAAGATTTATGATACGTGTATAGGATGTACTCAATGTGTCCGAGCCTGCCCGACCGATGTATTAGAAATGATACCTTGGGACGGATGTAAAGCTAAACAAATTGCTTCTGCTCCAAGAACCGAAGACTGCGTTGGTTGTAAAAGATGTGAATCTGCCTGTCCAACGGATTTCTTGAGTGTTCGAGTTTATTTATGGCATGAAACAACTCGCAGTATGGGTCTAGCTTATTAATACGTTCGAGAAAATTTTACTTGAATCCATTTGATTTTTTTACCGACAAAACCCGTGCTCAAAATTTTTTGAGCACGGGTTTTTCTGGTCTAAGTGTATCTTGTCTTTACCACGAATTATTTTCCTTGGTTAACAATAATTGTAATTTTGCCAATATTTGCAGGTTCCTTAATTTTCTTTCTTCCGCATAGAGGAAATAGGACCATTCGGTGGTATACTATATGTATATGTATATCCGAACTCCTTCTAACGGCCTATACATTCTGTTATCATTTCCAAATGGATGATCCATTAATCCAACTGGTGGAGGATTATAAATGGATACGTTTTTTTGATTTCCATTGGAGATTAGGAATAGATGGACTTTCTATAGGACCCATTTTACTAACGGGATTCATCACCACCTTAGCGACTTTAGCAGCTTGGCCGGTTACTCGAGATTCTCGATTATTTCATTTCCTGATGTTAGCAATGTACAGTGGTCAAATAGGATTATTTTCTTCTCGGGACCTTTTACTTTTTTTCATCGTGTGGGAGTTAGAATTAATTCCCGTTTATCTACTTCTATCTATGTGGGGGGGGAGGAAACGTCTGTACTCAGCTACAAAATTTATTTTGTATAC